TGTTCAATCCGCTCACGGATAATATTACTAATTTCGTCAGCTCGAATGGTTACCATGAATATTTTTTAATTATTAGTTTTCTTAAAAATAATACCTGTAGGCTAAAGACTAATTACTTATTTCTTTTCTTTTTCTTTTATTGACCCCAACATGTTAATATTTGCACTAATAGTACGTAAATGTAACTCGCTGTTCAAACAACTATTCAGAGTTCCTAGAGCTCCCCGCAAGGCTTGTTGAAAAACCCGTTGTCGGACTTGATTAATCACTCTTTGCTGTTCAAACTGAATAGTTTCATTTTTGTAATTTTCTAATTGTTCTAGAGTCTTATAACTTGAATTAATTAAATTCAACTTTTCTTTTTCTATCTCAGAGTATCCATTCACTCGAAACTGATCTGCTTCCAGTTGAACTTTCTGTAAGCGAGCCCGTACTTTTTTCAACTGTTCAATGGCCCCTCCACGCAGTTCTTCTGAATTTCGAATAGTATTCAGGATCCTCTGTTTCCGATTATCTAATAAATCACTTAATGAAAGTAGATTATATTTACATACATGTCATAACTTCCATAACCCCTTCCCGAACCAAACATGAATCTTTCAATTCATTTGGCTCTCACGCTCAATTACTTAGAAATTAGTAATGATTCTCATATCTTTTTATATAATATAATGTATAATGTAATGAGCCTGTCCCCTCTTTTTTGTTCATATTCAAAAAAAATATATAAACTAGCACCGGATAAAAAGATTTAGAGGACTCTTCTGACAAAAAATATGTATATGTAATTGTCAACAAAGTTGTTTCTTTTGTTTATGAAAATCCAAAAAAATTTTATTACTTATACATAACACATAGGTCGTCACTTCAGCATTGAATAAAATAAAAGGGGGCATTTTGCCCTCTTTTACAATAAGTTACAAATAAGTCGTTCAAATCGTTTTATCATCTATCAATAGGAGTGTTATCTATCGATAAAATATTCATTTTGAACCACCTCTATATTAACATATTGGTAGAAAGAGTACCATGCTGCATCTAGACTTCAAAGAGTTTGTTTTAACCATATTATATTAAAGGTCCCGTGTTATTGGTTGCTAGAGAATCAAGGTAGGTTTTACCAATGAATTGAATCACGAAATGCTATGTTTCTTCCATAAAACATAAATTTTTTATATTTAGTCCGAAGTAATTCGCGCAATCGTGCACCTTTCTTTTATTTCCTAGTTAGAACGAAAAGGGTACAGCTGGTTGTATCCCGCCGATTCCTGAAATAAACAACTCGCACACACTCCCTTCCCAAAAAAGATCAATACACCAAGCACTACACTTAGATTTATTAGATTTGTTGATAAAATATCGGTATTAAACCCGAAACTCCCGGCGGATGGCCAGTAGCCCCAAGAAAGGAAAGAATCGGTTACATTTTTCATATCATCTCCTCGTATGGATAGACTAACTAGATCGACTAAAAAATTGACTAGAGTCATTTTTGTATCACTTCGCACCTCTTTTTTCCTTTCTTGTTCTGTTTCTATTGGGAAATTGTGAAATGGATTTTATTTATGTGAACTATCCCCCCGTTTCAAGACTTAATTTCTTTTGGAGTAGGAACGGGAAGGGTGAAAGCGAGGCGGGATACTAATTCCTCACCCGCAAATCCAACCTTCCCGCAGGTTATTTTCTTTTGTCAACGACGACATAATTCTACGAATGAAATCTTGATATAATTTGAAAAATCAAACGACAAGTCCAAGGCAATAAATATATATTTTGTATTTCTAATATTAAACAAAAGGGTTCGCAAACAAAAGGGCCAATGCTACAACCAGTCCATAAATTGTTAAAGCTTCCATAAAAGCTAGACTAAGCAATAGAGTACCTCGTATTTTGCCCTCCGCCTCAGGCTGTCTCGCGATACCCTCTACAGCTTGACCCGCAGCAGTCCCTTGACCAACCCCCGGTCCAATAGAAGCAAGTCCTACAGCCAACCCAGCAGCAATAACAGAAGCGGCAGAAATAAGTGGATTCATGATAAGTTCCTCGTACCAAAAAAAGAAATAGTTAATGATACAACCACCCAACGAATTATGACTTAATTATTACGATTACGTTGTAGGATTCATCCAATCCAATAGAAGTAATTAAGAACTTCTAGTTGAAATAATAGTATTAGTGAATCATCAGAACTACTTCGATATCTCCTTTTGAGTTTCTATCAGAAGAGTCTTTTGGAATCCATACAACTTTCGCTCTTCCGTTTATTGGTTCCGAACTGGTATTTGAATTCTTCCATCTTTTTTGTAATTTCATCGGTTTTTTCATTCAATTCACAGTAACAAGTAAACGGAAAGTAAAGGACTTCTATTCTATTGCTGAAAATAAGAGGGGTAGGGTCAAAGGAATCTATCTTTAATTAATATATACCCAGTCAATATGTAATATCACATATACCTGTCTTTCTTCCATAACGTAAACCAACTGTTTATCTTCGATTCAATAGGATAGAATTTGAGAATCAATTTTCGAAATATCTCTAAGAGTTGACTTTTTTTTAGCTATTAAAATTCCATATAACTACCTCCCTCGAACCAACTTTTTATTTCCTTTTTGTAAATTATTTTCCCTCTTCCCTTTTGTTTATCATTATTTCAACAGATCCAATCTAACTACACAAATTGATTAGTCAAAATCATCCGCTCTTTTCTCCTTTTTTTTGAATCACATGTCCTAGACATATACTCCAAGCATTCTTATATTTTATTTCAATTAGTTGAAATAAAATAATAGAATAATGGGGTATAAATAGAATATTCGTTGAGGGGGGTATGCTAATAAGTGGACGGAAGATAACTTTAGGAAAAAGATCATTTTTTTTGTCTCTTTCCCTTTTTTTTGCAACTCTATAATATCCTACTATCTAATATCGTACTTTTTTTGGTTTTGCTACCCCTTTCTATCGTATATGACGTAGTTATATATTCCTTAAGTAAATTATTTTGAACCAAACGCCTGTTGTTATTTATTGTTTTGAAAAAAACAACAAGACTTTTTCAATGATGGCCTTCCATGGATTCCCCTATATAAGCCGCGGCTAGGGTTGCAAAAATAAGAGCTTGAATACCACTTGTAAATAATCCAAGGAACATAACAGGTATAGGAACCACCAAAGGGACTAAAGAAACAAGAACAACAACGACTAATTCATCAGCTAAGATATTCCCGAAAAGTCGAAAACTAAGCGATAAAGGTTTTGTGAAATCTTCTAAGATGTTAATCGGTAAAAGGATTGGAGTTGGTTGAATATACTTCCCGAAATACCCCAATCCTTTTTTTGTAAGACCCGCATAGAAATATGCCACTGACGTGAGTAAAGCCAAAGCAACGGTAGTATTTATATCATTCGTAGGTGCAGCTAACTCTCCATGAGGTAATTGTATGACTTTCCAAGGTAAAAGAGCTCCTGACCAATTAGAAACAAAAATAAATAGAAACATAGTTCCAATAAAAGGAACCCACGGACCATATTCTTCTCCAATTTGAGTTTTACTAACATCTCGAATAAATTCAAGAACATATTCGAAGAAATTTTGACTCCCACTCGGAATGGTTTGTGGGTTGCGAACAGCTATAGTAGCCGAACCTAATAAGATAGCAATTACAATCCAAGAAGTCATAAGCACTTGGCCATGGACTTGGAAACTACCTATTTGCCAATAGAAATGTTGGCCTACTTCCACACCCGATACATCGTACAAGCCTTTTAGTGTTAGTGTGTTTACTAGAAAATTCATATTTTACCCCCTAAAATTAAAAAATTGACCTTGAATTTTTTTGATTCAACCATCTCTTTGCCTACTTGAATCCGATATTTTGAATACCAACTAAGATTACTATTCTAAGATTACTATTTTGAATACTAAGTAATCACATAATATCCCGGTTACTCTTATTCGGTTTGTTTTTAAAAATTCAGAAATAGCAATCGACTTATTATTAATCAAGGATTTCTTATATAACTAAAATGCCCCTCACAAATTGCGAATACTAATTTGTTAAGAATTAATCGGATTGAAGATATAGCATCATCATTCGCTGGAATCGAGATATCTGCTAGATTGGGATCACAATTTGTATCGATTAAACAAATTGTTGGAATTCCCAAAGCGATACATTCTCGTAGAGCCGTATATTCTTCGTGCTGATCGACGATGATTACAATATCGGGTAAACCTGTCATATATTTAATCCCGCCCAGATATGTTTGCAAACGAGATAATTGTCTTTTGAACACGGCTGCATCTCTTTTTGGAAGACGGCTAAGTCTCCCTGTTTTTTGTTCCATTCTCAAGTCCCTGAACGTATGAAGTCTCGTTTCTGTAGTAGACCAATTCGTTAACATACCGCCGAGCCATTTTTTATTAACATAATGACACCGAGCCCGTATTGCAGCCCAGGCTACTGAATCAGCTGCTTTATTTTTGGTACCAACAATTAAGAATTGTTTTCCTCTACTTGCTGCCTCAAAAACCAAATCACAAGCTTCTGATAAAAAACGAGCAGTTCGCGTTAGATTTGTAATATGAATACCCTTACGCTTTGCAGAGATATATGGTCCCATTTTAGGATTCCATTTCCGAGTACCATGACCAAAATGAACCCCTGCCCCCATCATCTGTTCTAAATTGATGTTCCAATATCTTCTTATCATTTCTCCCCACACCCCCCTTTTTTTTAAGAGACGAGGAACCCTGAACTCAAATAAAAGATTGTTCCGATGGAACCTTCTACTCTACCCTATGATTGGACGTAGAGCCACGACCCAAGTCATTCTATTCTTTTCTAGACATTTCTCTTTTTATTATTAAATCAAATGACTGCACCAAATCAAAGAAAGTAGTGCAAGGAATGAATCCTTTCTTAGCAATCATGAAATCCGATAAATGATTGTTCCGGTGTATCGTGGAAATCCTTTGAAGGGGGATAATCAAAGAATTTTCTTTGGTAAAACAAAATGTCTCTCATTTCTCCATCAAATCGATTCTTTTTTTTTGTTTCCAAAGGAATCTTGTTATATTGTTTTGAAGGATGCACGAATCCTTTGAATCCGGTCCCGCCAGGTATCATCCCCCCCAAAACAACGTTCTCTTTCAAACCTTTCAACCAATCGATACGTCCCCGTAGAGCTGCTTTTGCTAAAACTCGAGCAGTTTCTTGAAAACTCGCTTCTGATATGAAGCTTTGAGTATTGAGGGATGCTCTTGTTATTCCCAATAAGATGGCTCGGTAACAAATTGTTTCTTCCAAAGCTCGTCCCACTCGTTCGGCTCGCAACAATCCAATTAGTTCTCCGGGTGAAAAAACGTTAGACATTCCGTCTTCTGAAACCAACACTTTTGATGTTATTTGACGTACAACAATCTCTACATGCCTATTATGAATCTGCACCCCCTGGGATCGATAAACCTTTTGGATCTTATTAACCAAAGAGATACGACTTTGCACTATAGTTAGCTCAGCACCAACCAAGAATCCCCAAGGAATGCCAAGAATTCTTGTTATACATTCGTTCCAACCTTCAATCCTCTTTTCGAGATTTATCGATATTGAATCAATCGAACGTACTTCTAACACCTGTTCCACTTTTGGAAGACCCTGCGTTATATCACCTGATCTCGATTTTTCATATATAAATGTAACTAATGTGTCTCCTTCGTAAAAAATTTCCCCATAATGGCCATGAACAGTTGCTCCTGGGGTAGCCAAATAAGGCTTAGCTGATCGTATTATTACAGAATCACCTTGAACAAATATAACTTGACCGGATTTTAGGTGCGGTCCGTTTTTGTCTATACACACATTTTGACAAATAAACTGTCCAAGACTTATTATTAGAGAGGTCTCTTCGCAACAACTGTGACGGATAAAATACCAATTCAAATTGAATGGATTGAAAATAATGTTACTGCCTGGATCAGTAGTATAAATTCTACCGCTTTCATCCATTGAATAATATTTTATTGCTTGAAAAGTCTGTTTTAAATTGTCAAGTTGGAAATAATTTGTTAACAGGATCTGATTATGAGTTTTTAAATGGTAAAATAAATAAAAATTATCAATTGAAGGAGACGATCCTAAAGATCCGAATGACTCCCGAATTTCAATTAGTAAATCTTTTTGAATGGATTCTTTTATTACATTATGATAGTTTACTCGGTTGGACGGGCCCATTCGAGAACACTTGGATGATAGCAAAATTATCAATGGTTGGAATTGCTTATTTCTATTCAACAACGTATGAATAGTTCCTTGATTGGGTGGGTTAAGGAATTGTTGAATCCTTGTCTTGGGATAAATGGAATAAAACGGATTACTATGGGTGCAATCTGATCCATTATCCGATAGTAATCCTGAAACTGCGGAATCATTTCTTTTTCCGATATATGAAATAGGAGATTTTGCCAAATCGATTCTTAAGAAATGCCGAATCAAATCGTTTGTTCTTATTTCAACAAAAGAAGCACGGGCTTCTTCGTTAGAAGAGTTTTTTTTATCTTGTTCCCAATTCAATACTAAACAAGTCCGAACTAATTGAATACTTGTATTCGAAATTCCTCTATTTTGGTTGACTTTTCCAGAAAGGATATAATTGACAACTCGAAGTTGCACATTATCACTTTCTTGCAAGATATCAGTAGGGAAAATTGCTGCTAAATTGGGGCCATCCGTTATGTCATATGTAACAACAGGTCGAACCAAAACAAAATACTTTTTTTTGCTAGGTGTAATCCGTTGGACATAGATCCAATTTGTCAATTTTTTGGATTCCTTGGAATTTCCCTTTCCCCTTCCTGGTGGGATCAAAACACCGCTATACCAGGATATTTTATCGGTATCCACAGGAAAATGGATATCTCCAGAAAATATTTTAAGTTCAATTCTGTTTTTTTTTCTCTCCACTCGTACCAACCCACCTACTCGGCTTCTTATATTTAAGGTGATTTGTGTATCTACTCCAACGATACTATTGTTACATACCATTATGAAAGAAGATCCGGATAAGATATGCACTTCCTCAGGAATGAAAAAAAAAAGATCCACTTTCATTTGGGTTTGGTGTTTTGGCATAAATTCCTTGACTCCTCGATACTCAATCAAATCTTCCTTTTTAAGGATTGAATACATTTCGATATTCCCATATCCATATTTAGTAATCCCAGAACGCTTTCTTCTATATCTAGGATCATCGAAATAAGAAAAAATACTATTTATATGCAAAATACCATTTAGGGGGATTTCAGGCGAGATACGCGGAGGGGGCGTTAGTCTAGTCTCGCCTCCTTGAATTGATTGGAGTAAAATGAGAAATCCATTTCTGCGCCTCTTTGACAATAAATTAGAATTCTCGTGCAAAATGGCCGGATATATTAGATTACAATAAAAATCCGAACTAAAGAAGTAGTGTCTCGGCCGGTGTTTAGTTACAGCGAGGTTAGAAGTATAACTTCGCTTGACAGAACGAGAATGCACGTTCAGTTGATCTTGATCTTTGTGAAGCGAAAGGGAGACTGGACTGGATCTGTACGGACCTCCTAATAATACCCATAAATGACTTGTTTTTGGTAATAGATGCACATTCCCATATGTAAATTCAGATGCATGATACACATCGGTACTCCAGTGCATTTCTCCGTCTGAATCTGAATAACTATGTTTTCGAACCCTCTCTTTAAAATTAAAAGTAGGCGTTCCTGCGCGAATCTCAGCAATCACTTGTTCGGATTCTACATATTGATCATTTTGAACTAAAAGAAAACTTTTTCGCGGAATATTGACATTATGAATAAGATCTTCACTCTCAATGATTACATACAAGTCTATAGAACATAGAAAGGCAGGATGCCCGTGACGGGTACGTGTCGGATGAACCAAATCCTCATTGAATTTTATTTTTCCATTACAAGGTGCTCTCACATGTTCTGCAGTACCCCCCGTGAATACGCCGCCGGTATGAAAAGTTCTTAATGTTAATTGAGTACCTGGTTCTCCAATCGATTGACCCGCAATAATACCTACAGCTTCTCCCAATTCAACCAGGTCGCCATGCGTAGGACTCCGCCCATAGCATAATCGACAGATCCAAGATGTACTCTTACAGGTAAAGGGGGTTCGAATAGATATTGGTTGTGCTCGAAAGGTTATGAATCTATTTACAAGCCCAATCCCAATATCTTGATTTCGAGTAGCAATACATCGTGGACCCGTATATACATCATCTGCTAATACACAACCAATTAATGATTGAATAAGAATCCTTTCTGACACCATCCCATTCCGAGGACTCACAGAAATACCGCGGCTGGTGCCACAATCTATTCGTCGTACAACAATGTGTTGTACTACTTCAACAAGTCTACGCGTAAGATATCCAGCATCCGATGTTCGTACAGCGGTATCCACAACCCCTTTACGGGCTCCGTAGCAAGAAATGATATATTCTGTTAAAGAGAGCCCTTCTCGTAAATTGCTTTGAATGGGTAAATCAATCATTTGTCCTTGAGGATCCGACATTAAACCTCTCATACCTACTAATTGATGTACCTGGGATGCATTTCCTCTGGCTCCTGAAAAAGACATAATATGAACTGGATTACAAGGGTCGGTCATAGTAAAGTTGAGATTCATTTCTTGTCGCAAATATTCACTTGTAACATACCATATTTCGATGGATTGGCGTAATTTTTCTACCGCGTGTACATTTCCACAATGGTGGTGTTTTTCTAAAATCAAACTTTGTTGTTCAGCATCTTGAACTAGCCATCTCTTCGAGGGTATTGTTAAAAGATCATCAATTCCTAATGAAATGGATGTAGCGGTAGCTTGTTGGAAACCCAGTGTTTTTACTTGATCGAGTATGTGGGATGTATATCCCATTCCGAAGTGATCTATTAATCGACTAATAAGTCGTTTCATGGCAGTTCCGTCTATCGATTTATTGTGAAAGACCAGATTGGCCCGTTCTACCATAAGTACCTCCATATTATGTTGAGTAGGATTCGACAATAGATTTTGGTCGGTGATTGGAAAACTTCCCTTTCTTGATCTTGATTCGCATAGAATTTTCGGAACTATAATCCTAACTGAACCAGAGAGGCCTGAATTCGCACCGGTATTATACAATTACCTTTGTTAGTTAGGTAGTACCATAGAAACAGGCATGAGAAAACCCCTGTATGGCTTCGTCAATTTCTCGATAAAGAGAAATATGACCAACAGTAGTTCGAATGTATAGAAAAATAATTTTTTTTTTTATACTTCTGACTATTAGATAGTGTTCATAAATTTCATAATAAATACCTAAAGATTCATAGTGAACTTCGATGGGAGTTTCTCTTGAAGCAATAACGCGTTGATCTAGTCGCCACCGGAGCCACAAAGGACTATCTAAATTTATTTGTTTCTTCCGATAAGCTCCAATTGCATCATAGGAATTACAAAAAAAAGGTTCTTTCCTATACTCATAGCTATTATTATCACTTCTCTTAGTTTGATATTTTATGCGATTACCTGGACTATATCTATTTATACAAATACCTCGACGATTTCCGCTAGTTAATACATAAAGTCCCATAAGCATATCTTGGGTTGGTACGGAAATGGGATCTCCAATAGCTGGAGACAAAAGATTTATATGAGAAAACATAAGTAAACGGGCTTCCGCTTGGGCCTCCAAAGATAACGGGACATGAACAGCCATTTGATCCCCATCAAAATCTGCATTGAATCCCTTACAAACTAATGGATGTAAGCAAATAGCACGCCCCTCCACTAAAACGGGCTGGAATGCCTGTATGCCTAATCTATGCAGAGTAGGTGCTCTATTCAGCAATACAGGATGTCCCCTCATAACTTCCTGAAGGATTTCCCATACAATGGATTCTTTTTCCCGAATTTTACTCTTAGCAACTCCTATGTTTGAAGCAAGATGTTGTCTAATGAG